ATTAAATAATATGGATAATGATACTGGCTTTATATATTGAATCGAATGGCGATTAGAATTAAGGATTCATAAATAGGAATGATGAATCAAAAAACTCTAAGGATCCCTTGGATCGCATCATATTCTTACATTCTATTGACTCTATTGACAATTTCGAAAAACTGTTGATACTATGCTCATAGTATCATGGCGGTCGGACATATATGCCCCCATCGTCTAGTGGTTCAGGACATCTCTCTTTCAAGGAGGCAGCGGGGATTCGACTTCCCCTGGGGGTAGGGTACTACAAAAGGAAGTTGAGCGTGCATTATCAATAAGCCTTAAATTTTAAAAGGAATTTATTTTTCCTGGGTCGATGCCCGAGGGGTTAATGGGGACGGACTGTAAATTCGTTGGCAATATGTCTACGCTGGTTCAAATCCAGCTCGGCCCAAGAATTCGCTCATAGACCGTGAGATGCAAATTTTTGTCTTTCTAAAGCGCGTGATACGTGGGAATAAAAGAATTCCATTTTTTTTTCTATATACATACCTTGTTTTATTTGCTCGATTTATTTGTTCCAAAAAATTCCGATCTAGATAATATAATGATCTAGATTCATATCAGTATCTATAAGTCTAAAAAAGAAAGTCTAAGGAAACGAGAAAATAAATATTTTTTTATTGAAAAATTGATGATCAATCGAGATTTGGAAATAAGGAAAGAATCACTAATAATGTAATTCGTGTCGCTCTAACTAAAACTAAAAAGAAAGTGCATAGTCATGTAGATATCACTATATCACTCGTGTCTCTGTTACAACACGAAAAAATTTGGAATTAAATCCTAAAAATCTTGATGCGGTATACCTTATTTCCCTGGGATTGTAGTTCAATTGGTCAGAGCACCGCCCTGTCAAGGCGGAAGCTGCGGGTTCGAGCCCCGTCAGTCCCGACGGATCCAATAAACACATCAACTCGCCTCTTCATTTTTTGGCAAAAGAAGCATAATGAAATGAATAGAATTTCGGTCCTTCTCAATAGGGATTTTTTTCTTTTTCGTTATTTCTCACCAAACAAAAATATATAAATTTTCATTACTTCAACTAGTACCTATTGGTGGGAGAGAGGTATAATTGGATTAGTCCAATTATTGGGAACATCATATTCAGGATTCCAAGGGATAGCGTACTGGGTCTAGTCTTTCAATTTATTGCCTCTATCTAATGGAATAGAGTATCATATGTTTCTCGGGAGCACATACACAACTAGAATTCATTAAAAGACGTTTCAGATTAAAACTATCTCCCTTTCTAGTTCCGATTTTTTTTAGATAGACCGGAATTTGGCTTTTTCACACTTTTCTTTTTCTTACAAGAAAATAAAATTATATCATAAAAAAATAGGAGTTTCGAGTTTAACCCCCTCCCCCTTTCATTTTACTTCGAGTGTTGTTATTTTTTTGGGGGGGTTGTTATCAATGCAATGTAAGTGGAAAGCGGTCAGATGATACTTCATCCGATGATTGTCCAAGGAAGATGGTAGGTTGTAGAAAGAATGTAAAAGAATAATAAAGAAAAAGATTTCTTGATTCGATTACGAATTCCATTTTCTATTGAGTATGGATAAAGGATCTTCCTATGTTATACTATTTAATTCGCGACGGCGAAGTAATTTGATAGCCCAGATATTGTTATTAATAATATTGATGCGATTCAATATCATCGAGATGTAATTCATCCCATTGAATTGACAGGCGAAATTTTAATTATCTCTATGGGATTAAATCCCGAGTTATTGCGAAGTAAAAACCACGGAGATTATGGAAGTAAATATTCTCGCATTTATTGCTACTGCACTCTTCATTCTAGTTCCTACTGCTTTTTTACTTATCATATATGTAAAAACGGTCAGCCAAAACGATTAATATGAATGAAACTTGACTTCTTATGTCTTTATCAATCTTAATTTTGTAATAAATAAATAAAGGATTCCAATCTCGTTTCTTAAATCTTCAATTAAATACGTAGGCTATAATCAACAGTATTCTACGATATTTTATAATATGGTAGAAAGATTTATATATTTCTTTCTACCATATTATCTATGAGATTCGCGGTTTTGTAGTATATAAAGTTGTACTGTATAAAGATACAGGCTTAATATAGAGTAGAGCAATCTTCATATCGATAGAATTCTATCTATAGAATATACATAGGGCCCCAGTTATATTTCTTTGCTACATCTATTTTTTTGATTTGTATTGATTCCGCTCAATCCGAAATAATTTTAAAAAGGGGGGAGGGGGTAACTCTTACTTTTACGGCTTGAATTCCGAGATTTCTTATTATTTCAAATAGAAATCCCAGTATCTATCGAAAAAAGAAAAATTTTTTAAGTAAAAAGTCTACGGGCAAGGGTTCCCATTAAAAAAAATAAAAAAAAAAGCCAGTAATCTTTTTTTAGCATTCCAAAAAAGTATTTGATTGAATCGCTAACAGAAAGGAGTATGGGAACTTCTTCCAATTTAGAAAAGGAGTAGTAAATCCTACCAATTTGTAACACTTGAACCGCGCTATGAAATGAGTCGATGTCGATAAAGCCTAAATAAAATTTCTACAACAATAAAGAAAGCGGCGAGTACACAATATGTGACTCGCCGGGGGCAAGATTTTATTATGCGTAGTATCTTGTTGAAGAACCACTATGTAGATGTTCTTTACCCTAGAAAGTACGCATCCCCCTAATATTAATAACAGGACGCCTTTTTCTCTTTAAATAGGCAAATAAATAACAAATAATAAGAAGTGGCCTGTTGTTCCCCATTGTCCCTATATAAGAAGTCTGATAAGAAAGTCTGATAGATAAGAGCCCTTCGGCGAAATAGAGAATTTAGGAAAATAAAAATTTCTTACCATACGTATCCCCTTCCGAAATACAAACATGGGAATCATTGAAATATCTGTTTGATTGACATTATTATTCTTTTTTTATAGTTAAAGTTCAAACAAAACGCTTTGTAGAATGATTTATAAACCAATTTATAAAGTTTGATTCCTTACCGCAATTACATTAATAGTACTTCTAGAGTCCACTTCTCCCCCATACGACGAGTGAAAGGGAAAATGTAAAGACTACCATTAAAGCAGCCCAAGCGAGACTTACTATATCCATGTGAATTATGTCCCCTATCTCTATGAATCTGAAGGAATTATTCCATTCTTGTTTACTAATTTTACTAATAATAGTGAAATCCAGGGTGTATAGTCAAAAGGGTATTCTTACCCCCAATTCTTTATGTAATGAACCAATTCAATAAATGCATTTATAATTAATTTTTAATACAAATTTTCTTATCATTATGATTTCTAGTAAAATTGGGAAAGATTAAGTACAAGCAAAATATGCAACGACCCCCATGGACAGGGGAGTCTAACTGTTAGTTCATGCTATATTAGTAAGACTCCCCCTTGGTTATCCAATCTAATTCAAGGCCCAGTCAGTAAATATTCCATTCCATTAGTAGTGGAAGGGCTATCAAGACTTCTCGACTCCCTTCAGAGTACGAAGATCTTTTTTGAATCCTAGACACAAAAAGTTACAGATCTTTCGAGAATCTTCATATGCTTCGACTCAAGTGCGTATCAACAGCCCCCTCCGCTGGGGAATATTTCGGTGAGTTATATAAAAAAAACAAGGGATTTCGTGTCTTTTGTTGACCAGGCGACACCCAGATTTGAACCGGGGAAAAAAGGATTTGCAGTCCTCCGCCTTACCGCTCGGCCATGTCGCCAAAAAAAATAGATGACAATATTACTCCCTTTTTGATTAGATCCACCCCTTCGATTGATTCTATAGTATCGCAAAATACACAATACCTAAAAACTTCCCCTATCCTTTCTATTGAAAGGGAAAATTTAAACTTTCCTTCACAAAAAAATTCATAAAGAATTTGAACCATTAACTATTGACTTGTGACTTGAATGTTAATTCGTGAATGATTTTGAGATTTGGGTCGAAAATTTTGTTTCCCTAATGACATAAGAAAGTCAAAATAATAACTAATTTTGATTGATTCTTTTCAATCAAAAAATCTTTCTTAATTTCCGTTTTTCTCAATTTCGATAATAAATAATTATAATAAAAAAAATATTGATATATGTAAAGGAAACCCCGGAACCAGAACAGAACTTACCCAGATATATAATCGGATATTCAAATATAATATATGATGCCGGTAGGGAATTCTCAGAAAATATCGTACTTCAATTTTTCATTGAATCGATTGAAAAAAGTATAAATTTGGATAGACCACCGCCCGCGCTGCCCCGAATAGAACTGCACTAAAAGAATAAAAGGGGAGACGGATATATAGGGATATATAGAAGATAGCTACATATGTTTAATAAATACAACTAAATATATATATAACCCGCTTCCCAAGCGTATTTTACGAATTCTAGTACTAAGTAATAATAAGAGAATCGGTCAAAGTTTATCTTTCTTTTCTCGGCAAATTTTTTTTTACAATGAAATCCAAAAAGGGGTTAAGTAAGAAAAAATCAACGTTGTACTGTTTCTGATTATTCTATATTTATCTCGGCAAACAGATCAAATTCTGAATCCTTTTCTTTTTCCGGTATCCAATCGATTGGAATATATAATATAATTATAATAGTAGTAATTGAATAACTTTTGTTCTGATATACTATATACTAAAGCCCATAAATCTAAGCAGCAGAATTCTGGTTCCAAGAATTTTTTATCAATTCCTTTCATCTTTTCTCTTACAAATTTAATTCCGAAATTTTACTTGAGTAGAAAATTCTCTCTACCCCCCCATACATATTTCATACTGTCCATATATGGACATATCTGGTATGGAATTGGGTAAAATTTTATGTGATTCAGTAAACAGAATAGAAATTCCATCGGCGTTGGGTCAAATCTATATGATTCGATGAAGAATGCGATAATAATGGGATTTTTCTATAAATGGGAAATTCGTTTCAAATGTTCCGG